AGGTCCTATTGAGTTCTTACTCTTCGGGTAAGGCTTTGTTTGATCTATTCCATAACATAAAAAAAGTTGGAAATTCATCCAGTCAACATAATCATAATATTAGATTCATAGAAATGATAAAAGGATGCTTTGTTTCTGATGATGTTTTTGAAAAATGGAATCCCTTGATTGATTCATAGTATCTGTTCCGCCATAGTATGAGGGCCCCTTCCGAAACAAGAAGAAAGAAGGAATCAATTGATTTTTTGGATGACACAGGATTTCTACAGATGAGACATCCTGCAAACCATTTCTATACTAATTGAATTGAACCTTACTCTACTCTATTCTATAAAAATAAAATTTCATCAAATAAAAAAAGACTCTTAATGTTCCGGTTGAAAGGGGAAAATCTTGGATTTTTGCACATATCCAAATCCTTATTTATTATCTCATCTTAAAATTTTATTTTTTTTTTTTACTTGAAATTTGATAAGTTCGTTGAAGAAGTTCTATTTGTTTACTAAGCCATCCCCCTTTTTTGTTTGTCCGCCACTTCTTATGAATCTAAAGAAAGAGGTTCCGATAGACCTGGAAAAGAAAACAGTAATCTTTGACGAACAAGATCAAGAATCATTATTATTTCGACACAAGAAAAGGGCGGAAAATTCCTTTTCTTGTGTCGAAAATTAGGAAGACAAGTAATCCCTCCCAGAATCATTCTTTCATTTATCCCTTGCCGCGTATTCTCTTCCTACTTAATGTTATGCCGCCTATTGTCTATTAGAATTCGATTCTATTAGATAGAAAAAACTATTGATGCATTCCATGGCATTTACAATCTGGCAATAAGAAGCGTCACACCGCTCCAATTTGGATTGAAAAAAAAAAAGGGGGGGGAGGGTCAAGTAGTCTTCTTCGCAATATACATACTATTACTAGGAATGGGATACAAGCAATTCCCGGCATCTCGCAGAAAAGCAGTATAAACAAAGCAAGACAAGGGGCTTTCCATATTTTTTTGGATCATACATAATTGCATTGATCAACAATAATTCGGCCCTTTTTACCAACTTGATGAATCCGTGGATCTAGAAATTCATTTCGTACAATTGAACCTTCTCAAACTGTTTCTTTTTGAGAACCAAAAAGATTTGTGCTAGGATAACAGATGCCAAGAAGAACAACAAACCTTGGACACGTAATGGATCTTGAAGTACTATTTCTGCATCTCCCTGACCAAATCCACCCACATTGGGATTACTCGTTAATGGCTGATCAAGCTTGATGGATTCACCCTCTGAAACAAGAAGTTCTGGTCCTGGAGGTATAATATCAACCACTTGGTGTCCATCCGATGCATCGGCTATGCTTATTTCATATCCCCCTTTTTCTTTACGTACTATTCTGCTTACTATACCTGCTGCTGTAGCATTATAGACTGTATTGTTACTCTTGCTCCCGTCGGGATAAATCTGACCCCTTCCCCTGTTCCCGCCTACGTATATGGGATATTTTAAGAAGTGAACGTCTTTCTTAGTAGAAGGGTCCGGAGAAAGAATGGGAAAGACGATTTCACTATATTTCTGACCAGGAACAGGACCCACTACAAGAATATTTCTTTTAGTGGGGCGATAGCTCTGAAAAGACAGATTGCCCATCTTTTCTTTCAGCTCGGGAGAAATACGATCGGGGGGAGCTAATTCGAATCCCTCGGGTAAAATAAGGACAGCCCCCACATTCAAAGCCCCCTTTTTACCATTAGCAAGAACTTGTTTCAGTTGCATATCATAAGGGATTCTAACAACTGCTTCAAATACAGTMTCAGGAAGCACAGCTTGTGGAACCTCAATATCCACGGGCTTATTAGCTAAATGGCAATTGGCACATACAATACGCCCGGTTGCTTCTCGTGGATTTTCATAACCCTGCNGCGNAAAAANNGNATATGCATTTGAAATAKATGTCCGAGTTATTACATATATCATGATCAATACGGAAATGAATCGAGTCATCTCTTTCTTTACCCAGGAAAAGGTATTTCTATTTTGCATGGTCCAATMATTGATCCCGGAAATTTCTACAATAAATTAGGTAGGTAGCTAGYATAGTTCCCTATCCATGATTCTGCCATTGTACTGGAATAATTGTACTGAAGTATAGTAGGAATCCCCTGGGCGGGTAGAAGTATAAAGAGTGAGTAAGCTTCAAAACGGTTTGTTTATGTACGAAGTAGCATCATGATTTGATTGATATCAGCAGATCAAATGAGTTCTTCATTCATTCATTGAATGATAAATCACTACAAGTGAAGGAGATACACGATTTAAATAATGGAAGATCCAATATTTCAAAATTGTATCTAGAATGACTGGAAAAGTGGAAACAAGACCAGATATAATTTGATCGTTATGAGCAAATCCAAAATCTTTGTAGACCGAACCAATCATTAGTTCCCACCCCCGGGGTGAGTGGAATCCGATACATAAATCAGTTAATAAAAGAATAGAAAAAGCCTTTATTGTGTCGCTTAAGTTATAGAGGAATTCCTGAACCCAAGAATTCAGAATGACAAGTTCTTCATTACCCAGAATAGAATAACCACTTAGAATAGCAAAACAGATTATATTTGTCGAGAAATCCAAAATGATATGGATATGATCTTCGTTGTGCATTTTGACCAATTGCATCGTCTCTTTGTGGATTCCTATACGAAGCTTTTGTATCTGTGTCTCCGGGTACTCTTTTATCATTTCATCCAACAGGAATAGTTGTTCTAATTCTATGAATCTTTCTAGAACGTTCTTTTCTTGAATATCATTCAAAAAAGTTTCGGATTGTCCGGTATTCCACCAATTAGTAACCCAAGGTTCCAGACTTTTATTAAATGAGAGAGAGATCCACCAGGGCAAAAAGACTATAGATGCAAGATACGGGAGGGGAGTCAATGCTTTCTTTTTTGACACTTTTCATCTGTGAATTGTTAATGAACCCGCTTCATTCGCCGACTCTATCTGATCCGATATTTCTATGAAGCATGAGTTCTATAACAAGGTATGGAACCTATGGATCTATTCCTTTTTTTTTTTTTGAATTGTTTAGTCCTTGGATCTAGAAAGAATATAGAAATAGAATAAGGGCCCGTTTCGAATGAAGAAATAATCAAATACTTTTCCCAGATATCTCAGTTGGTCAAATTCGAACCAATTCTATCTTCATTTGTTCTTTCGATGAATGCCCAAAAGAACCGCTTGAAATAATGAATATTATTTTGATTTCGAGACGAAAGAACTCCCCTCAATTATTTTTTCGAAATTTTCACTGGCTACCCACGACCCAGGAATAGTTGAGGGGATATTTCTGAAAAATATTAATGATGAAATCCGAAATAGGTGACAAAACGAGAGAGAAATTGGATAGTTATGAGAGATCTAAACGTTTGGTTATCCAGGAGCTAAAGAAAGGATCAAAAAAGAAACATCGATTGACAAAAGAAAGATAATTAACGAGATATGATACATCTGTATCTAATGTATTAATCCAAAGTATTGGCCCTAAAAAGAGAAATTATGTATTCCGAAATGCTCTGATATGTGTGATGAATACATACTTATTCTACTTGTTACTAGTAGAATTGAGTTCTATATGCAGAAAAAGGAGTTTTGGTCGATCAAAATTGCTTCTTATTATGGTTGTTCCGTATACGTCCGCCTGCTTTATTCTATGGGCCACAGAAGGATTACCAACGGAACGGGGGAAATAGAATCTAACATGTTTTGCTCGAATGAACGTTCCGAAGAAGCTTCAGTTATATTTAAAAGGGGGTTCCTGGGTCCCTTCCCTCATGCTGAGAAAGCATTAATTCCCTTCATTTCAAAATACTTCAATTGGCACGCGCAAGAAATAGGCCAATTCAGCAGCTTTTTGTTCAATTTCTCGTGGAGTAAAATTTTCGTCAGTACGGGTCAAGGGAATGGCGCCCTGGCCTCTGATTTCCATATAAAGGACACGTCGAGGATAAAGACCCTCTTTAACTTCCATTCTGATCGATTGAATCTCTCTCATAAGGAATCGAAGGAAGATGCGACGATTTATTCCAGGAAATCCCCAACGAAAAATACACACTATTCCTTCTTTTCTATCGAATCGATCATAACCGCTACCTACATTCCACGAAATTGTGCACCACAAATAGGAACTAATGAACAGACCTGCGATCCCATAGAAAGACATCACGATTCCTTGGGGAAAAAAAAGGATTTGCTGAGACGGGAATAAAGATATCAGATTCCTACCAAGATAACTGGAAGTTCCAACCAATAGGAATCCTAGTGAACCTAAAAAAAGGATACAGGCCCAGCAGAAATTACTTGTTTTTCGAGATCCCGTTATAAGTTCTATCCATATACGTTCTGATCGATAGTTCATACTAGATCCAGTTGCATCCTATTGGAATTGAGAGAAGAGAATAAGCCAAATGAATTTGATTTTACTTTTTTTATTTTGCTCCCGAAGTAACTCTCATCAACTAGCACTATTATGACGCGAACTATTAGGAGTAATTCATCAAATTGGTTAGATATAAAATAATAACATCCCCTTCGTATAATACCACCACTATGTATATCTACATAATATAGATACGTTAACTTTCTATTTCAGATATCCGCTCTGATCCATTTTAAAACAGCTATCCCCCCATATACATGCATTTATCCATATATAATGTATCCGCATGTATAATCACTTTTTTATTTGTGCCCGGAGGGAGCCACATGTCGTATCATATTCCACTAAATGGATATCCCTATTATGATCCAAGTCCAAGTGTTGAAATAAATTGATGAAATTTTGTCCTATCAGGTCTAAACAATCTTGTTTTTTTGAACATGAAGAGATAAAGAAGCCATTGCAATTGCTGGAAACACTAAGCCCACTAAAGGCACAAAAATAGAGGGTAAATTGAAATCTGTCATAGAATGGGTGCCTCGATTTAATATTTGTACCTGTTATAAAGATATTTTATCTTATGATAAGTATATCTATTATAAGTATTATTAAGTATATAATAAGTGCAAGGAATGTAGAGCTAAATAAGTGTATCTATTCACCTTTCTACAAGAAATAGATGGATGATAATCCGCTTTATTATTCTTGTTCTACCGCCCTTATCTTCTAATAAAGAGTTTCTTACGAGTTTCCTAAGGATTTGTTAGAATCCGATCCAACAGGAATTCATAGTCAAAAGTGTAGGTCCTCGGGAGATATAAAAATATGCAACACTTCCCTTATAGATTTGACTTATTCTATATATATTAATACGATATATATTAATATGAAAGAAGGGAACATGAAATTCTTTTGATTTTTTTTCCCAATTCCATTCCGCGGAAGGAAGAATTCACTCTTTTCCTCCTGATAGGGGGTTCCTGATTACTAATCATGAATAGGGGTAGGATAAAAAATCTGTATCAAAAAAAGTAATTATCCGAAACTTCCTATAGAACTTATGTTACCAAAGAAAACTCCACTCTTCTTATTTTGACTTTGATTCCGATGAACTAAAGTTCGCTACAAATAACTGAGCCTAGCGCTCTACTTGAATTTTGATTCAAGGGAAAGAAACCGTGTAGCTGAAATAATTCACTCAGAACACCTTTTAAAGGATTACGTGGTACGATTGGATCAAATAAGCCCTTATGGAATAAATACTCAGCTGCTTGTGAACCGTCAGGTACTGTCTTATTCAATGTTTGTTCAATTACTCTTTTCCCCGCAAATGCAATGTAGGCATTGGGTTCAGCAATAATAATATCTCCCAACATACCAAAACTGGCCGTTACTCCGCCGGTTGTAGGAGATGTAAGGATTGATACATAGAATAACTTTTTATTGAATTGATAATCATATAAAGCGGAAGATATTTTAGCCATTTGCATCAAACTCAAACTTCCTTCTTGCATGCGTGCTCCTCCAGAAGCACACACCATAATAACAGGTAGAGATCTATTAGCAGCATATTCGATCAACCGGGTGATTTTCTCGCCTACTACGGATCCCATACTACCCCCCATGAACTGAAAATCCATAACCCCAATGGCTATGGGAATCCCATTTAGTTGACCTATGCCTGTTTGAACAGCCTCAGTTAAACCTGTCTTTCTTTGATACGAATTGATACGATCTCTATAAGGTTCCTCTTCCGAGTGAAATTCAATGGGGTCAATAGAGACCATGTCTTCGTCCATAGGATCCCAAGTGCCCGAATCAACCGAAAGTTCGATTCTATCTGAACTACCCATTTTCAAATGATATCCACATTGTTCACAAATATTCATTTTTGACCTAAAAAATTTCTTATAATTTAATCCATAACAATTTTCGCATTGAACCCATAAATGTCTGTATTTTTTATTTCCATCGAAATCATTAGATCTTCCTCTTATATTGAAATCACTGCCATTACCGCCAGTTCTTATACTAGAACTCCCCCTGTCACTATCACTTACACTTTCACCACTACAAATGTAACTATAAATATAACTGTAAATGTGATTGTCGCTACCACTCGAAATGTACTTATCAATACTGATTTCAGAACGAAGATAACTATCAATGCAACTATTAATGTGATTATTCCAACTATACGTAGTATCATACATATAATGATCATAGTAGCGATTGTCACTCTTAGACCCGCTATTCAGATAACTAGAAAAAGCAGTTTCTAGTTCACTCAGAAAAGAACTATCATTGTCAATCTCAAAAACCCGATTTTCAATATCAAAATATACGGAATAACTGTTACCATTACTATCCCTAACTAAAAAAGTGTCATCAGAGATGAAACTCCAAATGTCCCTGACACCGAAAAAATGATCAACATTACTGCAACTATTACTTTCGCGCCAACCATGATTATGATTGTTTTTATTCGTATCATTTAGAATAGGATCTTCACTTCCACTGGTATTTCCAACAGGACGACCAAGACTGTCCATTGATTTACCTAGCCCACACCTGTGTTCTAACTCCTCGTTAGACAACATTGAATTGAACCACCGTTTTCCCATAGATCCTTCCTGCCCCCTATTTGAAAATACAATAAATGAATAGTCATTCGACGAAAAATCATTTTACTATTTCATTTCCTATCGGAATACGCATATAGATCCAATCACTAGGATTATTAACTAATAACGAGTAACTATTGAACGAAAGAAATGATTTTGTGGGAGTCGGGAGTATCAATTCACTATATATGATGGAACCTTTTCTTCAATTATTATAAATAGAAGATAGGTTTCTCCCATGTTGTGTACAAACTCTCATCGAAAAGATAAATATTTGTTCCCTCCTAGGAAGGATTCATTTTCGTATAATCTCGTATAATAATAAGTTTCTAATGCAACACGGAATGAAAAGGACAATATACAGGATGAGTAGAAGAAGTTGTGACCCTTGGCTCGATCTATGGTCCGAAACAACGGGATAGAAAAGGATCCACCAATCCTAAGGATC